AAAGAGATGTTGGAAACAGGAGTTCATTTTGGTCATGCTACTAGAAAATGGAATCCGAAAATGGCACCTTATATCTCTGCAAAGCGTAAGGGTATTCATATTACAAATCTTACTAGAACTGCTCGTTTTTTATCAGAAGCGTGTGATTTGGTTTTTGATGCAGCAAGTAGGAGAAAACAATTCTTAATTGTTGGTACCAAAAATAAAGCAGCTGATCCAGTAGCGCGGGCTGCAATAAGAGCTCGGTGTCATTATGTTAATAAAAAATGGCTAGGCGGCCTTTTAACGAATTGGTCCACTACAGAAATGAGACTTCAAAAGTTCAGGGACTTGAGAATGGAACAAAAGACAGGGGGAATCCAACGCCTTCCGAAAGGGGATGCGGCTCGATTAAAGAGACAGTTATTTCACTTGCAAACATATTTGGGCGGGATTAAATATATGACAGGGTTACCCGATATTGTAATAATCGTTGATCAGCAAGAAGAATATATGGCTCTTCAAGAATGTATCACTTTGGGAATTCCAACAATTTGTTTAATTGATACAAACTGTGACCCGGATCTCACAGATATTTCGATTCCAGCGAATGATGACGCTATAGCTTCAATCCGATTAATTCTTAACAAATTAGTATTTGCGATTTGTGAAGGGCGTTCTAGCTATATACGAAATCCCTGATTAATAATAAGATAAATAAATTCTTTTTTGAATTCCATAGATTGACGGAATCCGTTACTATTTCTGAATCTCATAAAAGAGATAAAAAACTGGGGATATTATGTGATTAGTTGGTATCTAAAATATACAATTCAAGTGAGCAAGTCGAAAAAAAGACGGTTGAATCAAAATAATTTCTTGTAAAGTTTTCTTTCTTTCAGAGGACAATATGAATGTTCTATCATATTCCATTAACACATTAAAAGGGTTATATGAAATATCTGGTGTGGAAGTAGGCCAGCATTTCTATTGGAAAATAGGCGGTTTCCAAGTCCATGCCCAAGTACTTATTACTTCTTGGGTTGTAATTGTTATCTTATTAGGTTCAGCCATTGTAACTGTTCGGAATCCACAAACCATTCCTACTGACGGTCAGAATTTCTTCGAATATATCCTTGAATTTATTCGAGATGTGAGCAAAACCCAGATTGGAGAGGAATATGGTCCATGGGTTCCCTTTATTGGAACTTTGTTTCTATTTATTTTTGTTTCTAATTGGTCAGGGGCGCTTTTACCTTGGAAAATCATAGAGTTACCTCATGGGGAGTTAGCCGCACCCACGAATGATATAAATACTACCGTTGCTTTAGCTTTACTTACGTCAATAGCCTATTTTTATGCGGGCCTTAGCAAAAAAGGATTAGGTTATTTCGGTAAATACATACAACCAACTCCAATCCTTTTACCCATTAACATTTTAGAAGATTTCACAAAACCTTTATCACTTAGCTTTCGACTTTTTGGAAATATATTAGCGGATGAGTTAGTAGTTGTTGTTCTTGTTTCTTTAGTACCTTCAGTGGTTCCTATACCTGTCATGTTCCTTGGATTATTTACAAGTGGTATTCAAGCTCTTATTTTTGCAACTTTAGCTGCGGCTTATATAGGTGAATCCATGGAGGGACACCATTGACTAAGTTTCGAAATAGTCTTTTTTAGCTTAGTGCAAGGTAATCTATGCCTTGCTCGAGATAATCTTCTTCGTGAACATAAATATACACATAAATAGACAAAAAAGTCTATAAGATCTAGAAGAATAGTAAAAAAGATTACGATATTAGGGAATTGTAAAAAAAAAATTAGGTTCTATAGAGCGATTCCCATTTCAGTCGGTTTTATTCAATTCAAAGATTGACCAAAAGAAAATATTAATAAAGAATAAATTACATGAACTTAGATCAACCAAAGACTTATATTTCTATGCAATGATTTAGACTAAGAAATTCGCCCATTTAGATTGATTGTATCCATGTGGGATAATGCTAAATTCTAAATTAAATAAAAGGAAGATAGGGGTTTACAAAAAATGAGATTCAAGAGAAAATGGTTTCGTTAGAAGAGTGGGATCAAACTAGGTATATGTAATATATATAATTGCTATAAGCCAACTTTCCTTTATAGATGTTTCGAAAAATGTTTTTAAAATACGACTGAATCCAAGATACAAATAGTTGGTTTACGTTATGGAAGAAAGACATGTATATGTAATAGTAGGCTAGTTATGTATGAGCTAAAAGATATATCTAATCTGCCCTCCTATTACTGAGAATTGGGGTAGGGATTCCAATAAAAGTCCTTCTGTTTCATTTGTAACTGTGAATTCAATTCAATATTGAATAAAGAAATTCAATCAAGAAAAAGAACGAAGAGTTCGAATTCAAAGAATGGTTCGGAACAAAGAAAGAAATGGAAAAACAAAAAGTTGTATGAATTCTATGAATTCACAAAAACTCTGTGGATAGGAACTATAAAATAGATATCGAAGTAGTTCTGATGATTC